GAAGCTTACACCCATTCGCATTAGTTCATCCAAAGTTCCTTACCCTTATGCACGAATTATTGAATAAGCCATCTTCCTATCAAGGTTAAGGAGTCAACTGAGCATCTCAGCGGCGGGATTGAATACCCGGATCGAATCAGAGTTCACGCCGCCCGCCCTGAACAAATAGGAGGCGTGGGCCACAGGTTGCACATAAGCCGCCGGGTCGCACGACAGAAGAACACCCAACATAAAGATGCACACTCCTCCATGTGAAATATTCATCTTCATTGGAGCTTTTTGGTAGTAGTCGTGACCAACAGCCATCAGCTGTCGGCTCGTTGGTAAGGCGAGAGCTTCAACCCCTCTTTCTGGTGGCACCCCCCCCACACAAGCACCGCCCGACGAAGGGGGGACGGGGAAAGCTAGAGGCCCAAAACCTTCGACCCTTCTTTTTAAATGGGGGTGCCCGGAGCACCTCATCTTGTCATTTCGTCGTTGCTCATTCCCGTTAGGCCGAAGTGTTTGGCGTTTCCTTTTCCGCGCCCGCTCACGCTTCGCTGACCTATCGCGTGGTAAAGAGAAGAAAGTACGAAAGAATAGTAAACAGAGCACACCGCAGAAAGATTCTAAATATGAGAAGTCCCCCTTGGATTCGAGAAGAAGGAAATGAAGAACGGGAACGAAACGAAATAAGGCGTTTCTAGCTCTAGTTTCGGGTGAGCTTCTCCGAATTTTGTCTGGTAATAGAATGGGGCGGCTTGCTCTGACCAAGACTCCACTTTTTGCTCCGTCCATGGAGCGTATGAATTTCCTGGAATGTAGATAGATCAAAAGAGGGAATAAAGAGATAGGAATAGGAATTATAGTACCATTGGAAGAAGGGGCACCTATGGGAACATCTCTACTGAAAAACCATTTCAATAGTACGGGTGCTGCCGTGCCACGAGGCACGACCATGGAAGTAATGAAAAAGAAAAAGTTATGTAGTTGGACCATGTGCTCTATCCGTTCGAGTTTCGCTTCTCTAGAGAAGGTGAGACGCTAAAAATGAAAGTGTTCGCAACGCATACCGAAAGGGTACCAATGAAGCCGACCATTAATGACTAGTTCGAACACCAGGATCAGACCGCTCTTAGAAAGAAAAGCAAACTCTCCCGGAGCCCAGCTCCAACTACTTCTTAGTAAGTGAGGTGAGGTACTTCTTTCGGGGTCGCCCTTTTTTGGTTGAAGCAGCCACGACTTTGGTCGTAGTCAGTTCAAACACATAAACCCAGTCCACTTGCAGCCATGTTGATCAAAATGACTAAGTTTCATGACTTGACCAGTCACTCGCCCTCGTATTATATTATAAGATCATCTCACCTTGTGGTCGACATTCCATTCCCCTTAGTCGTAGGTGCTCGTTCTATTTTGATTTGAATGGGCCGGGTCTCCCGAGGTACATATAGCCGGCCTTTCGGGTGTCTCGGTGATACAAACAAAAACGAATTCCTCCCGTTGGTCGCCTCTCTCCAAGCCAATCCGTCACCAAAGGAGGAAATAGAATCGAATAATCTACCTTCTTTTTTCCTTCCCTCCCCCGACAATCAAGCTGCACTTCCTTCTAACAAGTGGCTGAGAGTTAGCAAGCTACCTTGGCAGGCGGTTCGCTGTCCCCTTCCTTCCTTTCCGGTCCGGCCGCGGTACGGCACCTGAACTCGAAGCTACGATCCGATTGGATCTGATCCGTTCAGATTCCACAGATCCAGCCGATTTGGTCTGGTCCTATCCGACCCAACCCCAGAACTTAGAATGGCCGGCGTGTTTTGGACAGTAGAACGGGAAGAGGGGGCGTCGTGCCCATTCTCTCTCCGGGCACGAGCAGGCCAAATTGAAGACCGAATCGAATACATGTATATGACAGAACGACATATTATATTCAAAAATACGTGATCTGATTGGATAGGCTGCCCGCAGAAAGAGTTTTCCGACCGCATAACAATTCATTCTTTTGTGTAGCGCGTGGGACCATGTCTCCCGAACGATCATAGTGCGGCCACTCATTAAAAAGAAATTGGTAGATCTCACTTCCCTTCCCCCATACCATAGCCGGAAGGAAGGGATAGCGTATCTACAGAAGAAAGAGTAAAGGCCCTCACCTTTAATTTAGTTTAGACGCAGCTCGAATGCCTTTACGCTATAGGCTGTGTTAAGCATGCTTCTTTGAAAAAAAAAAAGAAAGTCTTTTTCCATGACAACAGTCGCGACTATACTATAAAGGGCGGGGCAGTAAGCTCTCTATCAACAACAGGGGGCTGTTCTCCTTTGTCAACTCCTTGCTTGTGTCGTTGACTTTGTCAACGCGGACCGGGGCGAGCGGAATTCAGTAGAGGCTCAAATATACTAAGCGAAGGGCGCTTTAGCGGCTTTGCTATCCATCCTACTATAGGCGACGGGCAAAGCTGCAAGGAGATAGTGTGCCTTTCTTTGTTCTCATAGCAGAGTGAGGGGCGCTATCCATCCGCCAATAGAGCCGGTTTTCGTGAAGATCCGCTCATATGCTGCATGAGGGGCGGCAAAAGACGACTTTGCCCATGAGTTAGCCGGAATTCGGACCAAAATCTCACTTGCAGCTCAGCTGACCCGCTTTCATTGCATTCGTGTCGAAAGTAAAGTGGAGAATAAATAACGAAGATTCGGTCGGTTGATCTTTTCCTTTTAGTTCGAGAGGTTCGTGATGCAAGGAATTGGCCAACGATCTTCTATATGATGCTTATAGTTCTGGCTCAGAGGCGTTACGCATTGCACGCAACGATTGTCTTCCTTTCGCGGGCGAGCCTATGCGTTGAAAGTAGGTCAATCTGCTTCTTCGGTTCGCCTATTGGCTCATGTTTTTCTCACCCTTTTTTGGTGTCTTAGGAGTCGCCTAAATGCTCTAAGAAATCGGTTATCGTATTACCTTGCCCATGCGCTACTTTATCTTTTTTAATTCTTTCCGATATGAGCCGAAACCACGACTGATTGATTCGCCAATCTTAGCAAATAAGAGGCAATCTTTCGATTTCGACGAATCCGCACTTGGCCTGAAAGTCCCATCCCTAGGACCTGTAGTAGTACGAAAACAAGCAAGCTTTTTCCGATGTCTTCGACACAGGAGATTAGGACAGAGAAGTTAGCGATAGGGGTCTCTTAACCAGAATTACGGAATGAGGACCGGGCCTGTACTCATGGTAACGATGGAAGGAAATATTTCGAAGACTTCTCAGTAGTGGAAGAAGGTAATATCACCTTGGTTAGGAAAAGCGCTTTAGGCTGGGCAAAGCCTTTCTTTTCTTAATGGGGACCCAATAAGTTCAGTACATGTAAAGATAAATACATCACCTCTCTCCTAGGCCTCTTGGGACTCTCCTTTGGCAACCCGTCGCGCCCTCGTCGCGGCGTTAGCAGCCATTGACGATGAAGACTAAGCGAGCCGGCCGGAGCATATGCTACTTCTTCTAAATCGTGAACACCTTATCTTTCTTCTCTGTCTGATCCGCACACTCCCGACCTCGCCTCGGTTCTTGGCTTTGATCCAATTCGGAAGCTCGTTTGCTCACTAGCCGATGTCATTTTCAATTGACTTAGTTAGAAAAGTATGGGGATACCGTACCACTTTAAATTAAACAAGCGCCAGCAAAATGGAGCTTACCGCGCTGAGTTACGTCGTAGGCGAAGCTTTCGATTCGACAAATGAATGGTTGGTGCTTCCCTTCTTTAGCCTATTTGCCTATTTGGTAGATTCAATTAGGGCTAGCTCAAAGACTGGCTAATCCCAATCCGATGGATCAACTCTTTCGCGTCGCTTAACGACTTGTAACTCTGGCGAGTACCGATGCTCCAAATTGGATTACCTAGCGCTTGGGTGAGATGTTCGACAAGAGACGACCTTTTAGGTGGGAGTTCCATCCGAGACGGACTGGAATCACCGGCTCATACTAGAGCTTCCGGACGAACTCAAAAGCGAAAGATCGAAGCCTTACCTTATTCATTCGTGGAAGGAGCTAATACAGAATACGAGTACAGAATACGAGAAAACTCCTTCGAAAACGAAATCGGAAAGAGAGATGCTTTCAATCCAACAATTGTAATTAGTAGCCGACCTTTAATTGAAATTGACCAATGTTCGTCTATCGGCTCAAGTCTTTCCAGAAGCCGGAAGGAAGAGCGCTTTTTTGCTTTTCGTGTGATCACTTTCCATAATGGTTTCCTACCGAAGGTAAAAAGGCAAACAAAGGATACGGGGACCCAAGCTCTTATACGTGAAGTGCTTTCCGGCAAACTTAGTATCGAGAAAATCCGTTACCGCTCCCGAAGTCAATTTACCCTCAGAGTCAGAGAAAGTAAATGCGTTTACACGTACGCATACATAAACAAAGTAGGGCCCAGGAAAGCCATTCCTGCTACAGTACAGAAAAATGCATTCGACCACCTGAACTTGAACGCTCTCTTTCTTTTTAACGTTCTAACTGAACACACCTTGAAGAGGGAATCATCGAGCGTAAAAGCACGCTTCAGAGCATGTGTGCCGCATAAGCTAAGTCTCGTTTTCTTTTCTTCGACCAGCACTGACCCATTGGTCAAAATAAAGTATGAGAAGAATAAGTCCCCAAAGACTTGTTTTAGATCGAGAAGTTCATTTCGCCTTCAAGTGGCTTTCGTAAGGGAGTTTCCGTCTCTATTGATTATTGGTCTAGACGACTTGCTCATCGACTTAACTGAATGAATCCTTGGGACTGGAAGCATTATTCATCTCAAGGCTTTATCTGACCCCTTTTGATGAGTGGATTTATCGATGTGAGGTAAACCTATGGGTATAGATACTTTAACATAAAGGGCTTTTTCGTAGGTAGATAGGCTAGTACTCATTCGAGGGTAATTCTCTGCCCGGAATGAATGCCTTTTTTTAGAGTGAAATAGAGGGTGAGTTTAGACTTACGCTTCTTGAAAGAAGAGGTTTTCCTATTGAGTTGACATTTTTGTGTTTCTATACGAAATTA